TTCCCGTCGGGATAAATCTGGCCCCTTCCCCTGTTTCCGCCTACGTATATGGGATATTTTAAGAAATGAACATCCTTATTACTAGCAGGGTCTGGGGAAAGAATAGGAAAGGTGATTTCACTATATTTTTGACCAGGAACAGGACCTATCACAAGAATATTTTTCTTAGCGGGGCGGTAGTTCTGAAAAGACAGATTGCCTATCTTTTCTTTCATCTCGGGCGAAATACGATCAGGTGGGGCTAACTCAAACCCCTCCGGTAAAATAAGAACAGCACCCACGTTCAAAGACCCTTTCTTACCATTAGCAAGAACTTGTTTCAGTTGCATATCATAAGGAATTCTAACAACCGCTTCAAATACAGTATCAGGAAGTACCGCTTGTGGAACCTCAATATCCACGGGTTTATTAGCTAAATGGCAATTGGCACATACAATACGCCCAGTTGCTTCTCGTGGATTTTCATACCCCTGCTGCGCAAAAATGGGATATGCATTTGAAATGGATGCCCCGGTTATTATATAGATCATGAGCGATACGGAAATGGATCGAGTAATCTCCTCCTTTATCCAAGAAAAAGTATTTCTAGTTTGCATGGTCCAATCATTGATCCCGAAAATTTCTACAATAAAATTAGGTAGGTCGCTAGTATAGTTCCCTATCCACGATTCTGCTATTTACTTTTACTGAAAACGGAAAAAAATTACCGAAATAGAGGAGAAATTGTATTCTCCTGATGGGTGAGTAAAGTAAGTACGACTTTGCATGCTTTGCTTATATAGCTTATATAGAAAGTAAGAAAGATTATAATTGAATCTGTGAATCATTTTTCAGTCATTCATTGAATGATAAATAACTACAAGTGACGGAGATACACGATTTAAATAACGAAAGATCCAATATTTAAAAATTGTATCTAGAATGACTGGAAAGGTAGAAACAAGACCGGATATAATTTGATCATTATGAGAAAATCCAAAATCTTTGTAAATATAGCCAATCATTAGTTCCCAACCGTGGGGCGAATGGAATCCGATACATAAATCTGTTAATAAAAGAATAGAAAAAGCTTTTATTGTGTCGCTTAAATTATATAGGAATTCTTGAACCCAAGAGTTAAGAATAAGAAGTTCTTCATTCCCCAAAATAGAATAACCACTTAGAATAACGAAACAGATTAGATTTGTCGAGAAGTGCAAAATCATATGGATACGCTCCTCATTGTGCATCTTGATCAATTGGATCGTTTCTTTGTGGATTCCTATACGAAGTTTTTGTAGATGTGTTTCCGGGTATTCTTTTATCATTTCATCCAACAGGAAGAGTTCCTCTACTTCTATGAATTGTTCTAGAATACTCTTTTCTTGAATATCATTCAAAAAGGTTTCGGATTGACTAGTATTCCACCAATTAGTAATCCAAGATTTCAGACTTTTATTAAATGAGAGAGAGATCCACCAGGGCAAAAATACTATAGATGCAAGATATAGAAGGGGAGTGAATGCTTTCTTTTTTGCCATTTTTTCATCTGTGAATTGTTAATGAACCCACCTCATTCGTTGACTTTATGTGATCTAATCTTTCTATCAAGCATGCCTTTCATTATAGTTATATTATAAGGTAGGGGCTCACGAATCTATTCTCTGTTTTTTTTATTCAGTGCTTAGTCCTTGAATCTAAAAAGAATACAGAAATAGAAAATAAGAATCCACTTTGAATTCGAATGTTCCAATGAAATATATATATATTATTGTTATATTGATATTGTTTACAAATATCTCAATTGATCAAATTCGAAGCAATTGCCCTCTTTTGTTTTGATAACTGTCCGAAAGAAGCGCTTCAAAGAATAAAGGCTGTTCTATTCAGATTTTGAGACGAAGGAGCGCCCTATCTATATCAAGATCGCACTCAAATATGTCAAAATTTGCGTGGGTTATCTAAACTATATATAGACTAGAGTCCAGGAAAAATTGAAAAAAAAAAATGATGAAAAATATTATGCTGATCAAAAATGAGTGACAAAAAAAGACAGAAAAGTTACCATTACGTTTATCATTATGTTATAAGAAAGAAATCCACTTGTTTAGTTCTTATTGTTTAGTTCTTAAGGAGCACAAAAGAAAGGATAAAATAAAAGGGGAAGGGCCGATTGACAAAAGTATAGAAAATTTACAAGATATGATCTATCTGTATCTAACGTATCAACTACAAATATTGAAAATAAAAAGCGAAAGTCTTTATTTTGAAATATTTTAATTTATTTTGAAATACTTTAATATATGAATGAGATGAATCCATTATTTCGATTTCTTGCTTGTTTTGTTACTCAATTAAGTTGAGTGGTTTTACATTTATAGACGCATAAAAAACAATTTTTGTGGACAAAAAAAACGGTTTTTTTATGTTATGACTCTTCCGTATATGTCTGCTTTGGTTCGAATCAGCATTCTGAAGAAACTTCAGTTTAGTTCTGCTATAGAAAAAAGAGGATTCTTGACTTGAGTTTTTTTCTCCCGGCGAGAAAGCATTTATTCTGCAATTCATTTCAAAAGACTTCAATCGGTACACGCAAAAAATAGGCCAATTCAGCAGCTTTTTGCTCAATTTCTCGCGGAGTCAAATTCTCATCAGTACGAGTCAAGGGAACGGCCCCCTGGCCTCTGATTTCCATATAAAGGACACGGCGAGCATAAATACCCTCTTTAACTTCTATTCTGATGGACTGAATATCTTTCATAAGGAATCGTAGAAAGATGCGACGATTTTTTCCAGGAAAACCCCAACGAAAAATACATACTATTCCCTCTTTTCTATCGAATCGATCATAACCACTGCCTACATTCCAAAAAATCGTGCACCACAAATAGGAACTAATAAAGAGGCCTGCGATCCCATAGAAAGACATCACGATTCCTTGTGGAAAAAAAACTATTTGCTGAGACGGAAATAAAGATATCAAATTCCTACCAAGATAACTAGAAGTTCCAACTAATAAAAACCCTAATGAACCAAAAAAAAGGATAAAGGCCCAGCAGAAATTGCTTATTTTTCGAGACCCCACTATAAATTCTATCCATATAGATTCTGATCGCCAACTCATACATACTAGATCCAGTTGCATTTTATTGGAATTGAGAGAATAACCAAAAAAATTCGACTTTACTTTTTTTGTTTCCGAAGTAACTCTCATCAACTAGTACTATTTTGATATGAACTTTTAGAAGGAATTCATCAAATTGCTTAGATCTAAAATCATTCCCTTTATAGGATCCCCTATACAGATCTACTAGATATATAGACTTTAATTTCATACATCCGCGATCCACTTGCTATAATTCATTTAACCCTATATCATGTTTACGTATGCATAAGAGGAGCTTTTTCATTTATGTTCGGTTCGGGGAAGCCGGATGTTATACAATATTCTACTAAATAGGTATCCGTGGCATCTAAGTCTTGAAAAAAAAAAATAGATAAGATTTGGTTTTGGCCCCTATCGAATCTAAAAAATCTTAGTTTTTTGAACATACAAAGATAAAGAAGCCATTGCAATTGCCGGAAATACTAGGCCTACTAAAGGCACAAAAATAGAGGGAAAGCTGCTGAAAGTTGTCATAAAATGGGTACCTCAATTTAATATTTGTACCTGTTATTGTTATATTGTTAGTTAGAAATATATCTTATAATGATTATATTATAATTCGTATATTATACTAAGTATATCTAAATACTAAGTATATCTAAGCGAGTTTATATATCTAATAAGTGCAAGGAATGTAGAATTAAATAAAAGGACTTGCCCATCTTTCTAAATCAAATAAAATAGGTGTATGATAAGATAATCCACTTTCTTTATTATCTTACTTTATTCTTACTTTTCTTATTATTATTATTCTATTGTTCTTGTCTTCTAATTTGAATTTCTAATTTGACTTTTTGAATTTAATAAAGAAAGAGTTTATTACAAATTGTCGAAAGATTAGATTCGTTTTATTTGTCTCTCCAAATTCGAATTTCATTTCACAGAAGGAAAAATTCGCTTTTTATCTTGTTGATTTTTTATCTTGTTGATAGAGGTTTACTCATTAGTAATATCGGATAATAATAATTATCTACATAATTCGTTTTTCGACAATTCCATTTTATGTTTATGTCACAAAGTCAAAGCCCGCGTAATGGGCTTTGACTTTGATTCTGATAAACTAACTAACTACCTTTTCACTACAAAGAAAATAATTGAACTTAAGACTCTACTTGATTGAATTTTGATTCAAAGGAAAAAAACCGTGGAGCTGAACTAACTCACTCAGAACACCTTTTAAAAGATTACGTGGTACGATTAGATCGAATAAACCCTTATGGAATAAATATTCAGCCGCCTGTGAACCTTCAGGTATTGTTTTATTCAATGTTTGCTCAATTACTCTTTTACCCGCAAATGCAATATAGGCATTGGGTTCAGCAATAATGATATCCCCCAACATACCAAAACTCGCGGTCACTCCACCAGTAGTAGGAGATGTAAGAATTGATACATAAAATAACTTTTTATTTGATTGATAATCATATAAAGCGGAAGATATTTTAGCCATTTGCATCAAGCTCAAACTTCCTTCTTGCATGCGTGCTCCTCCGGAAGCACACACTAGAATAAGAGGTAAAAAATTATTGGTAGCATATTCGATCAAACGGGTGATTTTCTCGCCTACTACGGATCCCATACTACCCCCCATAAACTGAAAATCCATAACCCCGATTGCCATAGGAATACCGTTTAGTTGACCTGTGCCTGTTTGAATAGCCTCAGTTAATCCTGTCTTTCTTTGATAAAAATCAATACGATCTTTATAAAGCTCTTCTTCAGACTGAAATTCAATGGGATCCAGAGAGATCATGTCTTCATCCATAGGACCCCAAGTGCCTGGATCAATCGAAAGTTCGATTCTATCTGAACTACTCATTTTCAAATGATATCCACATTGTTCACAAATATGCAT